TTAATGAAATTCCATACAATATTAAAAAAAACTAGGATATCCCAACTGAAAGTTTTTTCTCGCATGTATTTTTCACCCCATTGTCAAAACAAGAATATGGGATGCATAGATCTAAAAACAGTTGGTGCATAAAATTACGATCTAATAATCTAATAGATATATCGAAATCGTATTCTATTGTATAACTTATTCTATAAATAGATATTAATACTCCTCTGGAATCAAATAAGGGTAGCGAAAAGCTTTTTTTATCTTGTGGTTTAGAAGAAACTTTTTCCCTTACTTCAGAGAGAAGGAAGGTAATACCCAAAATATTCTTGTGGAATATCTAGGAATACAAAAATTTCACCGGAAATATCGACAAATTGATACGCAGTCCAAAGAAATGAAATATAAAAAAAGGGGTCAACTGCTCCAATTTCATATCTATCTAATTTTATTATCAGAATAGCGGATATAGTCCTGATTCAATAGGTCAGGTCCACTTACTTTTCTCTTTTTATTTGTTGATTTGGCATCTTTCAAATGGATTACCTTGGAGTAATTGAAAAAGAAATCGGAATATTTGGTGATTCAATAGACAACTTATCTTATCATTTATCATTATTCAGTATAACGAGAAGATGTTCAACTTTAGAACTACTAGAATGTATTATCTTTAATATTATACAGTTGTTTCCTTTCACTTTAAGGAAAGCAGAAAACCCTGTATTCTACGTTCAAACAGGAATACTACGACTTGGGTTGTATGAAAAAACGTAAAAAGCCCCTTATCGGATTTGAACCGATGACTTACGCCTTACCATGGCGTTACTCTACCACTGAGTTAAAGGGGCCCTTTAACTAACTTAATTCCTGAATGAGTCACTATGCAGATAAAAAATCTCTCTCTCCCTATATTAGAGAATATGTTATTATAGACTATACTATATAATATAATAAATAATAAAGAAAGTAAATGCGGCGGGTGGCTCTTTCCGGAATGATCAAGTTGATTTACTGTTGAGTCTCAGATCAAACCATTTATGGATCTTGTAAAACTATCACTTCAATGAATCAAGCCGACCCTCATTTTTTTCTTTTCTTAAATTGTTCCCTATCAGACCAAAAATAACTTAAAGCATGTACCTACTAATTTGACAGAAATCCAAGATATTTCATTAAATCATGTGATGGAGAAGTTGGATTTGTCCTCTTAAGCCACAAAAAAAATTTCCGAAATTTTTTTGATTCCCTTTCTCATCCCGGATTTCTCCTTTATAAATTTTCTAGTTTACTACGAAGACGTATTTCGGCTTAAAAAAATGAATAAATCAAGAAAGTAGAAGAAATGGTGTTGAAAGTTTTATTTTTATATTATATAAAATATCGTAGTAATATAGTATTAGTAATATAGTATTATAGTTAATCGAAACCTTTTTTTCCTATTGAATTTAGATTTAGAGAGAATTTTCTTAGATATTCGATTTTTATTTTAGTTTTGACATACAAAATTCGAATTCTATTCTACTAAATAGGTCAAGTAAATAGGAATGACGAATCAAAAAACGTTATGGAATCCTGAAGAACGAAATGATCCCTTGAATCGAATCATATTCTTACATTCTCTTGACTCTATTGACAATTTCGAAAAACTGTTGATACTATGCTCATAGTCTGATGGCGGTCGGACACATATGCCCCCATCGTCTAGTGGTTCAGGACATCTCTCTTTCAAGGAGGCAGCGGGGATTCGACTTCCCCTGGGGGTAGGGTACTATAAAAGCAAGTTGATCGTGCATTATTAATAAGCCTAAAATTGAAAATAGAATGGATTTTTTCTGGGTCGATGCCCGAGGGGTTAATGGGGACGGACTGTAAATTCGTTGGCAATATGTCTACGCTGGTTCAAATCCAGCTCGGCCCAAGAAGTCCATTTTTCGATATACATATCTTTACTTGTATTTGTTTTTTTTATTTGCTCAAATTTTTGTTCCAAAAAATTCCGATCTAGATCTAGATTCATATCAGTATCTGTAAGTAGAAAGATCTATAAGTATAAAAAAGAAACGAGAAAAGAAATCAATTTTGATTGAAAAATGGATACTCAATCGATATCAATATGAATCGATTTAGAAATAAGGATTTAGAAATAAGGAAAGAATCACTTGTAATGTAATTCGTGTCGCTCTCACTAAAAAAGAAAGTGCATAATTATGTGGATATCACTATATTACTCGTGTCTCTGTTACAACACGAAAATTTTTTGAATGGGTTTGAAGAAAATCCTAAAAATATTGATGCGGTAGCCCTTATTTCCCTGGGATTGTAGTTCAATTGGTTAGAGCACCGCCCTGTCAAGGCGGAAGCTGCGGGTTCGAGCCCCGTCAGTCCCGACGGATCCAATAAACACATCAATTCACCTCGCCATTTTCATTTTATGAAAAAAGAGGTACAATGAAATGAATAGAATTTAGGTCATTATCAATAGAAATTTTTTCTTTTTTCGTTATTTCTCCTCACCAAATATATAAATTTTTATTGCTTCAACGAGTAACTATTGGTGGGAGAGAGATATAATTGGATTAGTCCAATTTTTGGGAATATCATATTCAGGATTTCAAGGAATAACATACTGGGTTTGGTCTTTCAATTTATCGCCTCTATCTTATCTAATGGAATAGAATTTCTCGGGAGCACATACACAACTAGAATTCATTTCTTGTACCCTCCAAAATGGAATCTGAGTTACCCCGAAAAAGAATTTTCAGATTCAAAATGAAAAATCTCTCCCCTTCTAGTTCCGCTTTTTGTAGTCTCAATGACTCAAACTAACTCCGTTTTTTAAATCTATATCATTGAAATCGAATTTTACACGGAACTTTTTTTACTATATGCTAGTACTAATCTAACAAAAGAGAATATTTAAAAAAGAGCAAACAACCACCCCCTTTACTACTATTTGTGTTATTTGTGGGGTAATTAAGAATAGTTTTCCTTTTTATCTTATTGTTATTAGATAGAATTATTAGAATTAGAAAGTTAAAGTAAAGGTGCTATCGAAAAACAAACAAAGCCTAAAAAAACGAAAGATTGTTATAGAAGATTAGATCTTTTATACTATACCGGAATTTGGCTTTTTCACAATTTTCTTTTTCGTGTAAGAAAAAGAAAATTATATCATTAAAAATAGGAGTTTCGAGTTTAACTCTCGCCCCCTTTTCGTTTTACTTCTAGTGTTGTTATTTTTTGGGGTTTGTTATCAATACAATGTAAATGGAAAGGAAAGCGAGCGGTCAGATGATACTTCATCCGATGATTGTACAAGGAAGACGGTAGGGTGTAGAAAGAATGTAAAAGAATAAGAAAAAAAAAGATTTCTTGATTCGATTACGAATTCAATTTTCTATTGAGTATGGATAAAGGATCTTCCTATGTTATACTATTTAATTCGCGACGGCGAAGTAATTTGATAGCCCAGATATTGTTATTTATGTTATTCATAACATTGATGCGATTCAATATCATCGAGATGTAATTCATCCCGTTGAATTTACAGGCGAAATTTTGATTATCTCTATGGGATTAAATCCCGAGTTATTACGAATTAAAAACCACTTAGATTATGGAAGTAAATATTCTCGCATTTATTGCTACTGCACTCTTTATTCTAGTTCCTACTGCTTTTTTACTTATCATATATGTAAAAACAGTCAGCCAAAACAATTAATCTAAATGAAACTTGACTTCTTATGTCTTTAGCAAGGATAATTATTTAAGAAAAAAAGGATTCCAATTTCTTAAATCTTCAATAAAATACGCAGGCTAGAATTAACAGTATTCTATAAGATTTTATAATATGGTAGAAAGATTGATATATTTCTTTCTACCATCTAGTAGACTTGCGGTTTTGGAGTGTATAAAGTTGTACTCTATAAAGATACAGGCTTAATAGAAAGCAATCTTCTACAATATCTATCTTCATATCGATAGAATTCGATATGAAGATAGATAGGGCCCCAGGTCTATTTCTTTGGCTACATTTTTTCTTGATTTGTATTGTGTATTGATTCCGATCAATCCGAAAAAAGGGGGGGGTAACTCTTGCTTGAATTCCGAGATTTCGGATTATTTTAAATCGAAATCCCAATATCTATCAAAAAAAGAAAATCAAAGAAGTAAAATAAAAAGTCTACGGGCAGGGCAATTTAATAAAAAAAGCCGGTAATCTTTTTTAGCATCTCTAAAAAGTATTTGATTGAATCACTAGCAGAAAGGAGTATGGGAACTTCTTCCAATTCCGAAAAGCGGTAGTAAACTCTACCATTTTGTAACACTTGAACCGTGATATGAAATGCGTCGACGTCGATAAAAGCCTAAATCCAATTTCTACAGCAATAAAGCAAGCGGCGAGTACACAATACGCGACTCGCCCGGGGCAAGATTTTCTTATGCGTAGTATCTTGTTGAAGAACCACTATGTATATATTCTTTACCCTAGAAAGTAAAGTGCGCATTCGTTTAATTTCATATTTATCAGTAATAACAAACAGAATTAATAACAGAACGCCTTTTTTTAATAGCCAAAAAATAACAAACAATAAGAAGGGGTCTGTTGTTTCTCATTGTCCCTATCTAATATAAATCTGATAAGAAAGTCTGATCGATAAGATAGATAAGAGCCCTTGAGCGAAATAGAGAATTTAGGAAAATGAAAATTTCTTACTATATATATGTATCCCCTTCCGAAATACAAAGGTGGGAATCATTGAAATATTTTTTTTATTGACATTTTGATTTTTTTATAGTTCGAATTAAAGTTCAAACAAAATATTTTGGAGAATGATCTATAAAACAATTGATAAAGTTTGATTCCTTATCGTAATTACATTCATAGTACTTCTAGAGTCCACTTCTCCCCCATACAACGAGCGAAAGGGAAAATGTAAAGACTACCATTAAAGCAGCCCAAGCGAGACTTACTATATCCATGTGAATTATGTCCCCTATCTCTATGAATACGAAGGAATTATTCCATTCTTGTTCACTAATAATAGTGAAATCCAGGGTGCATAGTCAAAAGGGGATTGTTACCCTCAATTCTTTATTTAATGAAACAATCCAATAAACGCACTTAATAATATAAGAAATTAAAAAAAAAATAGAATTGGGACAGATTAAGTACAAGCAAAATATGCAACGACCCCCGTGAACAAGGGAGTCTTACTAAATATAGCATTCTATCGTGTGGGAATAACAAGACCTCTTCTTTTGTTAACCTTCAGAATTCATTCATAAAAAAAGTGAAAAAACGGAATTCGACAATCAAATATTGATGGCCTATTGGAGTACTCAAAGACATTCGTGAGTTTGTAGACCAAAGTTGTTTCTCCATACTAACAGTTAGACTCCCCTTTGGTTATCCAATCGAATTCAAGGCCCAGTCAGTAAATATCCCATTCCATTAGTAATGGAAAGACTATCAAGACTTCTCGACTCCCTTCATAGTACGAAAATTTTTTTGAATCCTCTACACAAAAAGTTATGGATCTTTGCGAGAATTTCCATATGCTTCGAATCAAGCGCGTATCAACAGCCCCCTCTGCTGGAGAATATTTAGGTGAGTTATATCAAAAAAGGGGGGTTTTAGGTCTTTTGTTAACCAGGCGACACCCAGATTTGAACCGGGGAAAAAAGGATTTGCAGTCCTCCGCCTTACCGCTCGGCCATGTCGCCAAAAAAAAAGATGACAATATTACCCCTTTTTGGTTTGAGGGGATTGCTGAATTTGTTTTTTTTTTTACTTGCATCTTGAATCCTGTTTGCCTTAACCAAAAGAAACCATTCCCCTTTTTAATTATATCGGCCCTTTTGATTGTATAAGTATCGCAAAATACACAATACCTAAAAACTTCCCCTACCCTTTCCATTGAAAAGGAAAGTTTTGACTTTCCTTCATCAAAAAATTCATCAAAAAATTGAACCATTAACTATTGATTTGTGACTTGACTGCGAATTCATGAATGATTTTTTTATTTGTTTGTTTCCCTAATGACATAAGAAAGTCAAAAAAATACCTAATTATTATTGATTGAATTGATTCTTTTCAAAAATCTTTATTAATTTCCATTTTCTCAATTTCGATTCTAATTCTATATTATTAATATGATTAGGATTTTTATGATTATATATTATATATATAAATATTATATAAAAAATCTTTCTATATGTAAAGGAAACCCCGGAACCAGAACAGAACTTGCCCGGATAGAGAATCGGATACTCAAATAGAAAATAGAATATAATGTGAATAGATAATTTTCCGAAAATATCGTACTTCAATTTTTCATTGAATCGATTGACGAAAAAAGTATAAATTTGAATAAACCACCACCCGCGCTGCCCCGAATAGAATTGCAATAAAAGAAAAAAGGAGGAGACAGACAGAGGGATGTATAAAAGATAGCTACACATGTTTAATAAATACAACAAAATACAACCCGCTTCCCAAGTGTATTTTACGAATTCTAGTAAAGTAATAATAAGAGAATTCGTCAATCTCTTTCTTTTCTCGGCAATTTTTTTTTATAACGAAATCCCAAAAGGGGTTAAGTAAGACAAAAACGTTGTACTGTTTCTGATTATTCTATATTTCTCTCGGCAAACAGATCAAATCGAGAATCCGTTTATTTTTCCGGTATCCAGGTAATATCATTATAAATAAAAATCATTATAATAGTAGTAATTGAATCATTTTTGTTCTGATTCTGATATAGTATATTGTAAAGCCCATAAATCTAAGCAGCAGAATTTTGGTTCCAAGAATTTTTTATCAATTTCTTTCATCTCTTCTCTTACAAATTCAATTCCAAAATTTTACTTGAGTAGAAAATTCTCTCTCCCCATTCATACATATTTCATCCTGTCCTTATATGGACATATCTAGTATGGACTAGGGTAAAATTTTATGTGATTCAGTAAACAGAATAAAAATTCCATCGGCATTGGGTTGATCTATACGATTCGATGAAGAATGCGCTAATAATGAGATTTTTCTATAAATGGGAAATTCGTTTCAAATGTTCCGGGATGGAAATGAGGGAATGTCGACAATACCTGGGCTTAATCAGATACAATTTGAAGGATTTTGTAGGTTCATTGATCAGGGCTTGACAGAAGAACTTTATAAGGTTCCCAAGATTGAAGATACAGATCAAGAAATTGAATTTCAATTATTTGTGGAAAGATATCAATTGGTGGAACCGTTGCTAAAAGAAAGAGATGCTGTGTATGAATCACTTACTTATTCTTCTGAATTATATGTATCCGCGGGGTTAATTTGGAAAACCAGTAGGGATATGCAAGAGCAAACAATTTTTATTGGAAACATTCCTCTAATGAATTCCCTGGGAACTTTTATCGTAAACGGAATATACAGAATTGTGATCAATCAAATACTGCAAAGCCCCGGTATTTATTATCGGTCAGAATTGGACCATAACGGAATTTCGGTATATACCA